TTATCCGATTCCTGGGGATAGGAAAAAATTCTTTTAGTGCCAAAATGATTAATAGTAATAAAAGGACATGTCATCCTTCTTACAGTACCACCAGTTTGATATATTTTTTTCCAAAAAAAACAAAAAAAGGAAGCCCTTTCATTATTATTTATTGTTAATAAAGGTAATAAACGCATTTTTCTTTTAAGCATTTTTGATCGCTGTTTACCCCATAAAGATATTGAATAGAATGCGCTGTTTTTTTTACCATTATAATTTTGAAAATAAATATTTAAATGCCCCTCAAAAGTAAGTAAATAAACCCGAAACATATAAAATGCAGTTAATCCTGCTGTAGAAAAAGCTATTATTGCGAAAATAGGTGAATACGACAAACTATCATTAAGAATTTCATCTTTAGACCAAAAACAGGCGAGAGGTGGAATACCACAAAGAGAAAGGGTTCCTAATAAAAAAGCAATTTTTGTAATTGGAACATGTTTTGTTAAACCACCCATAAGAACCATATTTTGACTCTTATCTGGAGAATAGCCGACAATACCTTCCATTGAATGAATAATGGATCCAGATCCTAAAAACAACAATGCTTTCGAATAAGCATGAGTAATCAAATGAAATAAAGCAGCTCGATAGGAGCCCATACCTAAAGCTAACATCATATAACCCAATTGAGACATTGTAGAATAGGCTAAACCTCTCTTAATATCTTTTTGAGCAAAAGCTAAAGTAGCTCCTAAGAGTACTGTTATTATACCTATCAAAGCTATTAGCTTCATTATGTAAGGTATAACTACGAAAAGAGGAAGAAGTCGAGCTACAAGAAAAATTCCCGCTGCTACCATGGTAGCAGCATGTATTAGAGCCGAAATAGGGGTAGGTCCTTCCATGGCATCTGGTAACCACACATGAAGAGGGAATTGTGCCGATTTAGCAATTGCACCGGAAAATAATAGGAAAGCGCACAAAGTAACAAATAAAAAATGAACCTCATTATCATTATTAGAAATCAAGTTATTGAATATTTCAAACAAATCCTGAAATTCGAAACTGCCTGTTAGCCAATAAAGACCTAAAATTCCTAATAATAAACCAAAATCGCCTACACGATTAGTTACGAATGCTTTTTGACAAGCATTGGACACACTAGGTCGTGTGAACCAAAAGCCTATTAATAGGTAAGAGCACATTCCAACCAATTCCCAAAAGATATAAATTTGTATTAAATTGGAACTGGTAACTAATCCCAGCATTGAAGTATTGAAAAAACTCATATAAACAAAAAATCTCAAATAGCCTTGATCATGAGACATATAACTGTCACTATAAACAAGAACTAAAATTCCAACCGTAGTAATTAATATTAACAAAATAGAAGTAAGTGGGTCAATCAAATACCCGAACTCTAAGGAAAAATCATTGTTGATGGTCCAAGACCATACATATTGATAAATGGAACTGCTATTTATTTGCTGAATAAACAGATCGGTCGAAAAAACCATAACTATACTTAACAATAAAACACTCGGAAAAGCCCATATACGGTGAAGTTTTTTTGTTGACACCGGAAAAAGTAGCAGCCCTATTCCTATTAACATAGGGACTGGAAGTGTAACGAAAGATAGAATCCATAAATATTGATATGTATGTTCCATAAAAAAATCTTATTATTTTTAATTAAAAAAAAAAAAAAAATGAATTAAGTTTAACTTATTTTATAATTAAGTTTAACTTATTTTATAACTGTCTTGACAATTATTATTTTTAATCACTATAGAAAATAGAACCTTTGATGCCTTCAATCCAATTTAAAGAAATACTAGGTAGATAAAAATGTGTAAATTTTGACTGATCTGGTTTAGATCATATGCTTGATCTGGATGATCTATCAAGGAATATATATTGAATTAGATAAGATTTTCCAGTTTTCAATTTGAAAGTCCGGGACAGAACTCGAAACTTTTTTTGTTATATTATATGTCCATAAATCAATATCTAATGGGGTTGCTAAACCTTAACACAAATTTTATACCTAACGAAACTCTAAGGATTAATACAATAAAAATGAATTTTTATTTTCATTAATTTGAATGTTTCAACAAAAAAATATTCCATTGAATTAACTCCTTCAAGCTCGCCAATTGAATAAAAAAGGGTTATTATAATTTTGAGCAAGCCGCCATGGTGAAATCGGTAGACACGCTGCTCTTAGGAAGCAGTGCTAGAGCATCTCGGTTCGAGTCCGAGTGGCGGCATAACATAATTAAATTATCTAATTATTAAAAGGATAGAATAAATCCTATAATGAATTCAATTCCATATGTAAAATTATGGATAATTAAAGTATTCCCCCCTTTTTTTTTATGATATTTTTTACTTTAGAACATATATTAACTCATATATCTTTTTCGGTCGTTTCAATTGTAATTATAATTCATTTTCTAACCTTATTAGTCAATGAATTTGTGGGACTCTATGATTCGTCAGAAAAAGGCATGTTAACCACTTTTTTCTGCCTAACAGGATTACTAATTACTCGTTGGATTTATTCGGGACATTTACCAATAAGTGATTTATACGAATCATTAATATTTCTTTCATGGATTTTCTCTATTATTCATATGGTTCCATATTTTAAAAAACATAAGAATTATTTAAGCACAATAACCGCACCAAGTACTTTTTTTACCCAGGGCTTTGCTACTTGGGGTCTTTTAACCGATATGAATCAATCGAAAATTTTAGTACCTGCTCTCCAATCCCAGTGGTTAATAATGCACGTAAGTATGATGGTATCGGGCTATGCAGCTCTTTTATGCGGATCATTATTGTCAGCAGCACTTCTCGTAATTACATTTCGAAAAGTCATAAGAATTGTTGGTAAAAACAATAATTTATTAAATGATTCATTTCCCGTTGATGAGATCCAATACATGATGGAAAAACGAAATATTTTAAAAAATACTTTTTTTACTTCTTCTAGGAATTATTACAGGTTTCAATTGATTCAACAATTAGATCATTGGGGTTTTCGTATTCTTAGTATAGGGTTTCTTTTTTTAACCATAGGTATTCTTTCAGGAGCAGTCTGGGCTAATGAAGCATGGGGATCATATTGGAATTGGGACCCAAAAGAAACTTGGGCATTTATTACTTGGACCATATTCGCGATTTATTTCCATACTCGAACAAATAAGAATTTGGAAGGTTTAAATTCGGCAATTGTTGCTTCGATCGGTTTTCTTATAATTTGGATATGCTATTTTGGGGTTAATTTATTAGGAATAGGACTACATAGTTATGGTTCATTTACATTAATATCCTAATTGAATTCAAGAACGAGTTTAACAAATATAACCATAAGCCAGTTTAACATATATATAAGAAGCTTCAGGTAAGTCGTTGAGAACCTTTTGAATCACTCCATTACTTGAGTGATTCAAAAGGTTCTCGCAAATGTTAAACATATCTGATTACAATTCCGTTTTTTTTTTTAATTTTTTAATAACTACCTATAAAAAAAAATTAGCTATAAAAAAAATTCGATAGAATAGCTTCGACCTTGTCAACTGATAATGAGAAAACGAAATCCGGATAAATACCAATACTAATTACAGGCAGAAGGATAGCAATCGAAACAAATAATTCCCGTGGTCCAGAATCAAAAAAATAAGAATTTGTGGCATTAAGCAGCTTGTATCCATAGAACATCTGGCGTAACATAGATAATAAATAAATAGGAGTCAATATCGTTCCAACTGCCGCTCCAAAAGTAATTAGTATTTTTGGCATTAAAAAATATTTTTTGGCGGTAATTATTCCAAAAAATACTACCAATTCTGCAAAAAAGCCGCTCATGCCCGGTAATGCAAGAGAAGCTAATGATAAGATACTGAACATCATGAATATTTTTGGCATTAGGGTAGCCATTCCGCCCATTTCGTCAAGATAAACAAGACGTATTCTATCATAACTTGTTCCTGACAAGAAAAAAAGCCCAGCGCCAATAAATCCATGAGATATTATTTGTAAAATGGCCCCGTTGAGTCCCATATCGCTTATAGAGCAAATTCCTATAATTGTAAAACCCATATGAGATACAGAAGAATAGGCTATTCTTTTTTTTAAATTTTTTTGACCAGAAGATGTTGAAGCTGCATAGATTATTTGTATTGCGCCTACTATTATCAACCAAGAAGAAAATATAGAATGGGCGTGGGATAATAATTCCATATTTATTCGAACCAATCCATATGCTCCCATTTTTAATAAGATTCCAGCTAAAAGCATACAAGTACTGTAATGTGCTTCTCCATGGGTGTCTGGTAACCATGTATGTAAGGGTATAATCGGTGATTTGACAGCAAAAGCAATAAGAAATCCAATATAGAATAGTATTTCCAAGGTCACAGGATATGATTGATTAGCTGATGTTTCAAAATTGAATGTTGGTTCATTGGAAGCATAGAAAGCGATACCTAAAGCTCCCATTAATAAAAAAACGGAACTTCCTGCAGTATACAAAATAAATTTTGTAGCTGAATACAGACGTTGCTTTCCCCCCCACATGGCTAGAAGTAGATAAACAGGAATTAATTCTAACTCCCACATAATGAAAAAAAGTAAAAGATTTTGAGAAGAAAATAATCCTATTTGACCACTATACATTGCTAACATCAAAAAATGAAATAATCGAGAATCCCGAGTAATTGGCCGAGCCGCTAAAGTAGCTAAAGTGGTGATAAATCCGGTCAGTAAAATAGGTCCTATAGAAAGTCCATCTATTCCTAATCTCCAGTAAAAATCAAAAAAATTAATCCATTGATAAGACTCCGTCAATTGGATTAAGGGATCGTCCAATTGGAAATAATAAGAGAATGCATAGGTCATTAAAAGGAGTTCTAGTACACATATAAGTATAGTATACCACCTAATTACCTTATTTCCTCTATGAGGGAAAACGAAAATCAAGGAACCCGCGAATATTGGTAAAACTACTAATACTGTTAACCAAGGAAAAGAATTCGTGGTAAAGACAAGATACACTTGGACAAGAAAAACCCGTACTCGAAAACCTAATCTATTTTTTTATTATTATTTTTTTAGTACGGGTTTTTGTCGGTAAACAAAAAATCAAATGTATTCAAGTGGTTTTTTCTGGAAAATATCAATAAGCTAGACCCATGCTTCGAGTTGTTTCATGCCATAGATAAACTCGAACACTCAAGAAATCAGTTGGACAGGCGGATTCGCATCTCTTACAGCCAACACAGTCTTCCGTTCTTGGAGCAGAAGCAATTTGCTTAGCTTTACACCCGTCCCAAGGTATCATTTCTAATACATCTGTGGGGCAGGCCCGGACACATTGAGTACACCCTATACATGTATCATAGATTTTTACTGAATGTGACATTGGAGCTATAATTTTTTTTAAAAAAAAACGTCATAAATTTTCGATCTAGTAAATTTTGAAATGAATCATATATTTAGACACCAGATGAATCAATGATTTATCATAATTTGTCTATTCAATTTCGGATCGACTCATGAGATAGAACCAAGATACTTTAATTTCTTACGTTTTCGTAAACATTATCAGATACGCTATCTATCATAAATATCAATTCAAATTAATGAATCTAAATATTTTATATGATTAATACTACTTATTCAACAAATTCAATTGATTGATACGGATTGATTTTCTGTTACGATAAATTGACGAAACTATAGCCAGCCCGATAGCTGCTTCAGCGGCTGCGATAGATATAATAAAAATTGAAAAAATATTTCCTTTTAATTGGCGACTATCAAAAAAATCAGAAAATGTTACTAAATTTATATTGACGGCATTCAGTATAAGTTCAAGACACATAAGGGCTCTAACCATATTTCGACTCGTGATCAATCCATAGATACCGATAGAAAATAAATAAGCACTCAAACCAAGCACATGTTCGAGCATCATGGCCCCACTCCTTAGCGATTTCGATTTATTTCAATATGAACAATGAACAACAATTTAACATCAACAGATTAGATTGACTAGAATAAGAATATCACAAGTACAAAACAAAAAAAAAAGATTGGAATATAGATCGAATAAAAGAATTTATATATGAATAATCCTCAAATAAATGTGATAACATAGAATAAAGTCTGATTTGGATTGCGATTACCAATTAAAAAGATTTATTACTGACGAGCCGTGGCAATCGCACCTATCAAAGCAACTAAAAGAATTATTGAAATGAATTCAAATGGAAGAAAAAAATCTGTTGCTAAATGAATTCCAATTTGTTGACCATTACTTACCAAATCTTGCTCTATAATCTGGTTTGCTCTTGTAGTCCAAATAATCCCATACCATGTTGTATCTGAAATAATAGTAATTAGTAAAACAAAAAGACTTGTACAAATTAGGGAAGTAAGACCATTCCCAACAGTCCAAAGATTGAAATCTTTGTAATCTTCTGAACCATTCATGAACATCACAGCAAATAAAATTAAAACATTTATAGCTCCCACATAAATAAGGAGCTGCGCCGCAGCTACAAAATGAGAGTTTGATAAAATATAGAATAAGGATATACAAACAAGAACCAATCCCAATGAAAAGGCAGAAAAAATTGGATTGGTAAGTAATACCACTCCTAGACCTCCTAATATAAGACCTAATCCTAGAAAGACTAAAAGAAAATCATGTATTGGTCCAGGTAAATTCATTGTACGTAAAATAAAAGATAAAAAAATAAAATTCTTTTTTTTTCATGACTTTATTGACCCGACCAGGAGAAACTTATTTAGAATGGGTTAATTTAATCCTAAAAGGTTAAAATTACTGTAGTACTGATATCAGACTAATCCCATTCTTTCTCGAAAAAATAAAAATGGATACTTTAATTTCTATTTCGAAATAGAAATAATTATGGATAGAATTATGACTATATTAATAGATTTTCAATCTAAATTAAGCTACGCTGCAATTCTTACCAATCAATCAAATCCAATCGCTAGTTGGGATTTGTAGCTTTTGTAGTTATTGACCAAACAAAATGCAAAATGAAAAAAAAAAAGATTTCAGACTTTTAGATCAAACCTAGATCTTTGTTTAATGATTAAAAATGACTCTTCAATCAATCTTTAATCAAAGGGGGTTTGTCCATTTTGATTAAAGATTGAGGTGAATTCAAAATTGTTCGAATTGTATAATCGTCAATTACTGACATTGGTAAACGACCTAAAGCAATTTGGTTATAATTCAATTCGTGACGATTATAGGTAGAAAGTTCATATTCTTCAGTCATTGATAAACAATTAGTTGGACAATACTCAACGCAGTTGCCACAAAATATACAGATTCCGAAATCAATACTGTAATTAAGCAATCGTTTCTTTCGAATATTAGTTTCCAATTCCCAATCAACAACAGGTAAATCTATAGGACATACACGAACACATACTTCACAAGCAATGCATTTATCAAATTCAAAATGGATTCGACCGCGGAAACGCTCCGATGTGATTAATTTTTCATAAGGATATTGAATAGTTACCGGTAAACGATTTACGTGGGATAAGGTAGTCATGAAACTTTGACCAATGTACCTTGCAGCCCGTATGGTTTGTTGACCATAATTCATGAACCCAGTTACCATAGGGAACATATCGTGAATCTCTATGAATAATTTTATATTTGTTTCTTTATCTTGTTTGAGACAAACTATAAATATACAAAAGAATTACTTTATAGTGAAAAGAGTTGGGAAGAGGTTGTTAATAATAAATTGCCAAGAGAAATAGGTAAAAGAAATTTCCATCCAAGATTTAATAGTTGGTCCATTCTTAGTCTAGGTAAAGTCCATCTTGTTGTGATAGGAATGAACAAGAACAAATAAGTTTTAACCAATGTAATAAGAATACCCATTGTTGTTCCAAAAACTCTACCTACTTTATTTATTTCAAAATCAAAAAACTCCGGGACAGATATGTACGGAATAGAGATATTCCAACCGCCCAAGTAAAGAACTGCTACAAATAATGAAGAGACTAATAAGTTTAGATAGGAAGCAACATAAAATAAACCAAATTTGATACCCGAATATTCAGTTTGATAACCTGCTACTAATTCTTCTTCTGCTTCTGGTAAATCAAAAGGTAATCTCTCACATTCTGCTAGGGAAGAAATGAAAAAAATGATAAATCCTATAGGTTGACGCCACAAATTCCATCCCCCAAAACCATATTTTGATTGTGCCTCAACTATATCAACTGTACTCGAACTGTTAGATAATCATAGTCGGTGATGACATCACTGTCCCCATCGCTATTACAGAACCATACATGAGATTTTCACCTCATATGGCTCCTCGAAGGCCATAAATAAATCTAAGGGCCAGATCATATTATTTATCTTGATCTATTTGTAGGATAGATAGGATCAAAATCTATCGGATGCCCCCAATTCAAAAATTTGACCAATGTAATTCTGTCTGTTATAATACTAAAGTAAAGTACTTCTGAATTGATCTCATCTTTTAAGAATTTCCATTTTTCTTTCTTGAGCAATAACTTAAATCTTTCAATAAAATACTTCTTGTAGAAATACCAATAAATATTTCAACCTATCATTTTCGATTACGAAAAAGAATTAGACATTCCATTAGTTCATGAATTATGACACGAATTCAATTTATATTTATATGAATATCGAGATAGGAAAGAAAGAAGAATAAAGGATTCTTTTTTTTTCTTTTTCTATTGTAAGTCTATTCTTTTTTTTGTTCCTATTCTTCCTTCTGAAAAAAAAAAGGAAAAGATTACTTCGTTCCTGATAGTCATTTGTTTAATTGGTGGATAGGAGCATACTCTGGATCGGAATCGTGGGGAGTACTGCCTGATCATTTCTACTAATTTAAAGCCCCAATTAATATTCTTTTATTTTTGATAATTCTATTACTAATCTTTTATGTATCTTGGTGTTCCTAACCATCCACTCATTTTTATTTTTACTCAACTGCTCGGTAGCATTACTAGCATTACAATAATATATATATATATATATAAATGATAGTAAAAACTCAATAAGGTTGATTCTTTGAGCCCGCTTTCAAGCCAGGATGACTAATCAACCAATTTTGGGACAAATGATCTCATCTTCTTATGTTTATTTGTGCTTTCCTGTTGTACATAAGAAATGAGTCTCGATTTTTTTTTACTGCAAATTTAGAAGCTGTTTTCTTTCACTCATATAACTATCTAATTTAGTTCATCAACCCAAATGATGAATAAAAAAATAAGGATATATATTCAATATATTCAATTAATTTTACCTTTTTCCTATAATTTTACCTTTTTCCTAATAAAAAATAAAAAAAAAAGGGGGGGGGGATAGGGAAAAATTTATGTTTCAACGAATCGCACGTAGAGATATGGATAATACACAGAGAGTTAATGGTATTTCATAACTAATCGATTGAGCGGCAGCTCGTAGACCACCTAAAAAGGAATATTTATTATTTGATCCATATCCTGACATAAGAAGTCCAATGGGAGCAATACTTGAAATGGCAATCCATAAAAATACGCCGATATTTAGATCCGCTAAAACAAAGTGATAGCCAAAAGGAATTACTGAATAGCTTAATAGAGTTGATATGGCTGCTATGGATGGTCCGATACTAAATAAACGAGTATCCCCTCTAGATGGAAAAAGATTTTCTTTGAAAAGTAATTTTGTTCCATCCGCTAGAGCTTGAAGAACTCCAAAAGGACCGGCATATTCAGGTCCAATACGTTGTTGTATCCCTGCAGAAATTTCTCTTTCTAACCACACAATTACTAGTATGCCTATCGTGATTCCCAATACAAGAGTCAAAATAGGGACAAGCATCCATATAATTCCATAGATCTCGTTTAAGGATTTCAATCTGGAAAAAGAATTGATAGCTTGTACTGTTGTTGGATCAATTATCATTTCAACGATCAACTTCCCCCATAATAATATCTATGCTACCTAATATTGTCATAATATCAGCCAATTTCATTCTTTTAATTAATTGAGGAAGAATTTGCAAATTGATAAAACCCGGCGGGCGAATTTTCCATCTCCAAGGAAAACTACTTTGATCCCCTATCAGAAAAATTCCCAACTCTCCTTTTGGTGCTTCAACTCTAACATAAAGTTCTTGTTTCGGCAATTCAAAGGCGGGAGAAGTTTTTTTACTAATAAATCGATATTCAAAATCATTCCATTCTCGATTCCTTTCTCTAGCAAAACTTCGAGTTTCTAAATTTTCATAAGGCCCCCCTGGAATCCCTTCCAAAGCCTGTTGAATAATTTTTACGGATTCCGTCATTTCACCAATTCGGACTAAATAACGAGCTAGCGAATCCCCTTCCTTTTGCCACTGGACTCCCCAATCAAATTCGTCATAACACTCATAATGATCAACTTTACGAAGATCCCATCGTACTCCGGAAGCTCGTAGCATTGGTCCTGATAAACCCCAATTTATTGCTTCTTCTGCACTAACAATACCTATTCCTTCAACTCGTTGTAAAAAAATAGGATTTCGCGTAATAAGTTTTTGATATTCAGCAACTCCTGTTAAAAAATAATCGCAGAAATCCAAACATTTATCTAACCAGCCATGAGGTAGATCAGCTGCTACTCCTCCGATACGAAAATAATTATGCATCATTCTCATACCAGTCGCAGCTTCGAATAAATCATATATTAACTCTCTTTCTCTAAAAATGTAGAAGAAAGGGGTCTGCCCCCCAATATCTGCCATAAAAGGGCCAAGCCATAAGAGATGAGAAGCTATACGACTCAACTCCAACATAATTACTCTGATATAGCTAGCTCTTTTAGGTACTTGAATATTTCCCAACTGTTCCGGTCCATTTATGGTTATCGCTTCTGTAAACATAGTAGCTAAATAATCCCAACGTGTTACATAAGGCAAATATTGTATAATTGTTCGGTTTTCCGCAATTTTTTCCATCCCTCTGTGTAAATAACCTAATATTGGTTCGCAGTCAATAACATCTTCACCGTCTAGACTAAGGATGAGTCGAAGAACGCCATGCATTGATGGGTGGTGGGGCCCCATATTGACTATCATAAAGTCCTTTCTTGTAGCTGGTACATTCATAGGGGGTTCCTCGATTGATTTTTCCATGAATTACTGAAAACGAAAATAAGTTCATCAAAATTCAAGTTTAAGATCTAATAAATCAAATAATAAAAAAAAAAAAAGACTCTTCAAATTAACGAGTTTTTGATTCCCGAATGTTCAACTGGCTAATTAATTCTTTATAACGTACTCCATTTTTCTTTGCCAAATAAGATAGTAGTCGTTGGCGTTTTCCTAGAATTTTCCGTAAACCTCTTTGAGATAAATAGTCTTTTCTATGCAATTCCAAATGTGAAGTAAGTCTTCGTATCTTATTAGTAAAACTTACTATTTGAAATTCAACGGATCCCTTGTTTTCTTTGTTGTCTTCTTGTGAAATAATTGAAATGAATGCACTTTTTACCATAAAATGAAATCCCCCTCCTCCCGCCTTTGTTAAGTATAGTTTTATTGATCAGTAATAATAAATAATGTAATATTAAATAAGAATGTCAGTTGGTTTGAATTTGGTATACACAATAATCTTCAATTCGTTAGGAATTCCAAAATCAATCCAATTTTTTTTTTGATTCGGCTAGAAATACATAAAAGATGGTATATTTCTTCCCTTACAAAGGAAAAAAAATTATATCTATATCTAAAAATCTAAAACGAAAAATTGGATTGATTCATTTCTAGATCGAATTGATACATGATTGAATTCCATATATCAGAATGGAATATGGGATGTAAAACAATGTATATGGACGTCTCTCTTTGTTTTCATATATTTCATATACTAGATTAGATATGCTATGGGATATATATGACAAATGGAACTTTACCGAATTTTTAATCGTGGACATATATGTATCCTTACCATACTAAACCGACTAGCATTATTGGTATCAAACCAATAGCGATTTATACAAGCTAAATCTTCTAATCGATAATTGGGCCAAAGAAAAAGTTTTAATTTAATTAGTTTATTTTTATCTCTATCAAAACGTTTGCTTTTATCTATAATGTGAGCGTGGTTTTTTATGTTATTATTATTGATAATTTCTGTATTGATATCATTTTCATTTTTTGAATTGAAAGAAATTAGAATTCTCAATTCTCTACGATGTTTAGAGGATAAAAGATTTTCGGGAACAAGTAAATCATAATTATTTTTGTCTTTATTTCTAATTAAACTTTGATTTATTACAATAGAGTTTTTTTTTCTGTATCTTTGATTAATTTGTTGTTTTCTCTTATGAACCAATAAAATATTTATGGTTTGATACATAATAAATTTTCCATCATTTTTTACCGACAGACGGGTTGATTCGATAATCAATATTCCCTTTTTCATCAATTCTGTAAGAGTTAAATCTTTCTGAATCATTAGAATATCTAGACTCAGTTCTCCCCTTTGAATAGAGGATATAATAATTTCTCGTGGATTTGTCAGTCTAAGCAAGAGACAATATATTTTGATATTATTGATTATTTTTTGATTTAAAGAATCATCCCATCTTAATTGAAAGCATAAATACCTTTTTAGCAAAAAATCAAGTTCTGCTTCCGTATTACTTTTGTATTGCTTTTTCTTTCTACGCTCTTTCCTGTCTGATCTTGCATAATCTTCTTCAACATCTTTTTCTTGGTTTGCTAGAACTGATTCAAGATCTACTTGATCCTCAGACTCTTTTTCTTCATGATTTTGATTTTTTAATTGAATGGATTTTGTTTCATTCGATGATAAAGGATCGTTATTTTGCTTTCTGTTGATTTTTTTATTTTCACTAACATCTTTAGTTCCATTAAAATTTAAAAAAAGTAATTTGATTGGTATCATCCATGATTTTATCTTATATGCCTTGCAAAGTATCACAAATTTTGGAAAGAACCAAAATTCTAAATTTGATGTAGGACGATCTAGTATTTCTTCATTCATTCCCATCCAATCAAAAAGGTTTTTTTTTTGTTTGGTTCCGGTATCGATCCAGGATTCAATATCGACTTTCTTTCTAAGACAAAAAGGGAGAATTCTCCAATCCAAATATTTTCTATGCGAGCTTTTTTCCGTATCGATAATATCATCTTCTCTTAGATGCTTATTGACAGGGATACCTCCCGACATATCAAATAATTTACTTTTATCTATTTTGTAATTATAAAAAATCTCTTGCTTATTATTTAATTTGAATGGTAATTCATAAATAGATGAGTCTTTCTTATCTTCATAATTAATGGATTTATATAATAAAATATTATATCTATAGTATTTTTTTAAATTATCTTTTTGGTTCGATAATGAATCGACTTCCAAATTATTTTGTTTTTCGTAATGAATAAATTGGTCTTTTTCATATAAATTCCATTTATTTAAATCCTTATTTTGAATCATATGCTGTTGATTCATTTTATTTCGCCATTTTTGCGATATTAAGCTAGACCATCTGATCTGAGATAAATCGTATTTATATTGATAATTACTTCTTACCCAGTTTTTCCATTCATTCATTACAGAATTTTTAAAATTTGTATTTTTTAATTTGAACTGAAATCCTCCTTGGACTCCAAAATAATCTTTTATTTCATTCTTAAGAAAACGAGATGCTCCATGATATTGAAGGACAGATCTTAACTTATATAGGTTAATAACTTGGACTTGTGATAATTTGTAAAATACATATGCTTGTGACAAAGAGGTTACGTTATACAAAATCTGTGAGTTCTTGTTAAAATTACTATAATTAAATACCTTTTTTATACTCGAGATAAAGTGAATTAGTGTATTTTGATTTGTTTTATCAAGTCTTTGGTGATTTTCGTTTTTATTATACATAGAAATGTATTTAGTAATCATTTTTCTTGGTGATTCACGAAAAAACTGTACATTGATCCTCGGAATATTAATGATAGCTAGAAGGATATCTATATATATCTTTTCAATCAAAATTTTTATAAAAAAATATGATTTACGGACTAATTGAGCATTGTTTCTTTTTAATATCTGTAAAATATTTTTTGATGATTTTAATTTTAATCGTTTAGCATTATAACTTAGTTTGTTAGGACTAATATTTCTTTCTGAGATTAGAAATCGTTTTTTCTTTTCTTTTGTAATTTTTTCTATTTGATTTCTTATTGTCTTTGTTCTGGCATTCAGATCTTTCATTTTTTTTTCTGTCAGTGAATAGTTTATCCAATCCATAGATCGAATTGAAGTGGAAAATTTATGAATAGTCCCATTAGTGATTGGTGAATCTTTTTCGTTTTTAGTTTCATTTAATTCAGATACTTCTCTAAATCCAAATAATAGAATCGGATTTCTTTTTGATTTTGATATTATTTCTTTTACAAATAGAATACTTTTGATGAACCAGTTTTTTGTTTCTTTCGGTAAATGTAGAAATATTTTTCTTTTTTCTTTAAAAATTGTTAGAGTTAGAAAACCATTTTTTTTCAACTTTCTAATTTTTTTTTTTAATTTTTTAAAAATGGGTTCAAAAAGTGAAAGTTCTTTTCGGGGAGAACCAAAAGGAAGTTCAGTTTCCATTCCCCAAACTGTTAAAAAACAAAAATCATGTTTTTGTCTTTTCTTTTTTATTGGATCTTTAGAAAAGAATTTTAACTTAGATCTGTGCCAAGGTTGTAGTCGAAAAGGAAATAGGATCTTTATTTGAATACCGTCTGTTAACCAGTTTTTAGGAAATTCTGTTTCTGATAATTGAACTCCATTATAAGTGCATTTAACATGCATTTCTCTATTCCAATCCTTTAAATCCTCGGACCATTCGGGAATTTGAAATAATAACATACGAATGATATTTTTAGCTATTATTAATGAAGGCAATATAATATATTTTCGAAGAATCGATTGAATTACTAA